CGGAGGTTCGAATCCTTCCGTCCCAGAGCATATCCATTCTATCAGAATAAAGATTCTGTTTTTGAAAAACTTTCTGTTTAAAGGTCTAATATTGGATAGAATTTGATTCTTGTTTCTGATTTTTAATGATTCAGAGAAGAATCATATCTTTTTGCACAAACTGAACTGAATCGAGGTTAAATGACATGCAGATGTAACTGGATCTATTTGTGATCCAGGTAAGATGGGAACAGAGATTACAAGAGTTTGAATTCAAAAAAAAAGTCGGGCGGGCTTTTCATAATATGCGCATTCCCTTCCCATTGATATTGAGGGAAGTTAGTTACTTAGAAAAACCTTACGCCCCATATTGACTTTTTATTTGAAAATTTTCAATGATTCATTTTGAATTGTAATGCGAAAGAAAAGTCCCTATATTCCCTATCTCTTATTCTCTATCCCTTAAATGAGGTAGCCCCATTATTAATTCTCTGTGAATCAAAGATTTGTGATCCCTTACCCTAAATGTTAAAATTTAAATATTTAACATAGAATATCCATAACAGTAACAATTGTTCAGTCTGTCTGATAGATATGAAAACCCCTGATTCTTTCGATTCTTATTTTATCAATCAGATGAAAGAATAAGGACCTCAATCTTCCCTTACATCAGTCTTTTTTATCCATTTCACGAAAAAAAAGAAATTGTATTTATTGTTCGATCTATCTATCTGCTTTAAATCATTGATGATTCAATTCGAAAAGAAACAGCGATTTCTCTCTCTTATGATGATCAAATGTGGTTCTTACTGTAAAACTTTATTCAAATAATGATGTCAAAGTAGGAAACTTTTTCAATTATAAATATTTTTAAACTTTTTTTAATGATTCCTTATGAGTTGAATCTTTGGTACTCGAAAAAGTGTGAGATTGGTAAATCTATCCTATTGAGTCACTTAAAGATGCAGATTCAAAAAGAATTCATTTATTCGTGTTATTTATGTTATTTTGTTTTGTTATTTTTTTTTTTTATAAAAAAATGTTGCATTCATACAATAAAATATCGAGCTAAATTGAATTCTTGTTGAGACTTCTTCAGAAAAATATCTACCCATCTATATAGAAGAAGAAAAGTATAGATTACTATGTACCGGCTAAACCAATGACTATTCATGATTCCATAATTGAATCATTTCCATACCGGTTCCAAATTAGAGGAATGTTATGGTAAAACTTCGTTTGAAACGATGTGGTAGAAAGCAACGTGCGACTTGAAGGACACGGTCCGTTGTGGATTCTTACATCCACCATTTTATATAGGAATGAAAGTGCTCTTAGCTCGACATCGTTTGTTCTGTTCCATTAAAACCCCTCTTTTTTTATTGGGTTGTAATGTAAATAGTACATGATGGAGCTCGAGTAGAAAGTATTGATTCAGTTCTCGGGGGTAAGGATCTAGGGTTAATGCCAATCAATAAATTGGAACAACTTCGTCAGTATATCTTTGATATAGAAATCGAAAGGATCCAATTCGAGCAAGTTTCCAATTCAAAAGGAAAATTTGTTGAAATTGATAAAAATCTTTCGATCCAAAGTGTATCGTGCGGGAATCAACTGTTCGTATGATTCTTTGATAGAAATAAAAAAAAAAGGTATGTTGCTGCCATTTTTCATTTTGAAAGGATTAAGGATCGTCGAAGTAATGTCTAAACCCAATGATTCAAAATAAAGGTAAAGGATCCCAGAACAAGGAAACACCATTTCAATTGTCTCAATAACTGGATCAGAATGAAGAATCAAAATAGGTTTTAAACGAGACAAACAAAAAGGGGGTTAAAGACCACTCAATAAATGAAATAAATGTCTAAAGATTTTTCTTTGAGCTATTTGAGAGTTATCCAACTTGAGTTATGAGTACAAATGATTTTTTTTTTCTTTTTCAGGAAGGAAGAAAAAAAAAGGACTTAAATTATAGTCTAATTGATTTGATGATTTTATGGACCCATTTGCCATTCGAATTCTATACTAGAATTCTATACATCAATATAACTTCGAATCATTTTTTCTCGAGCCGTACGAGGAGAAAACTTCCTATACGTTTCTAGGGGGGGTATTGTTCATCTACATCTATCCCAATGAGCCGTCTATCGAATCATTGCAATTGATGTTCGATCCCGAAGAGAAGGAAGAGATCTTCGGAAAGTGGGTTTTTATGATCCGATAAAGAATCAAACTTATTTAGATGTTCCTGCTATTCTATACTTCCTTGAAAAGGGTGCTCAACCTACAGGAACTGTTCATGATATTTTAAAGAAGGCGGAGGCTTTTAAGGAACTTCGTTCTAATCAAATAAAATTCAATTAAGGAAATACCCAAAAAATAAGGGAGGGAGTGGTGACTTGTATATAGCTTTGTATAACTTTTCTCTACTCTTTTTTTTATTTCCCCTTCTCTTGCTCTATTCATACCTATTTATCATTACTCCCATAGAATCCCATGTTCTATAACGACAAAACCCTAT